CAAATCTTGTCTGTTTCAACTTCGACTTCTTGTTCTTTCAACCAACCAATTGAACTATTTAACTATACAAACAAATATGTATGAAGTAGTAACATTCTTTTTGATTAAATAAAGAAGAAAAAAGAGAAAATCAAATTTCATTCTAGGTACTTTATAAGATTTTTTGAATTTAAGAAATTCTACCCATCTAGAAAATAGATGGGGTATACATCGCCCCACTAGATATTATGATCTATATTCGAAATCAATATGTATCTCGGTTCATATCAATTAATTTCGAAAAGAAGGACCTCATACAAATTAGCCATATGCCAGGAACCAGATTTGAACTGGTGACACGAGGATTTTCAGTCCTCTGCTCTACCAGCTGAGCTATCCCGACCATTCCCAATGTAGCATCCTACCCCATTTTAGGGGATAACTGGGGTCTATGTCAATTAAAGAGACAGGAGGGGGTTTTCTCCAAGTCCTGGAAGTTTTTGGAAAAAACGACTTTCCAAGTCTCAGTATGAGTAATCCTATTAATTGTGAATCGGGATTCCTTGCTTAATTTGGATATGTATTCTATATCACATGCGATAAGAGGGAATGGTGTATTATGCCCAAATACGTTTGCAAAGAAAAAGTAAAGGAATTTGGACCCGCTAAAAGGGGGGATAATTGGGAGTCAAATAGGCGTTTTTGGGGATAGAGGGACTTGAACCCTCACGATTTTGAAAGTCGACGGATTTTCCTCTTACTATAAATTTCATTGTTGCCAGTATTGACATGTGGAATGGGACTCTATCTTTATTCTCGTCCGCTTAATTAATTCTTTAAAATAAAAAAACGATTAGACTATGGAGTGAATGATTTGATGAATGAATATTCGACTCTTTCTTCAATGTGGAATCAATTCACATCAATTCTTCCATAAAAAAATACAAATACAAAATACAGATGTGGGCCATCTAATCTGTTGATATAGTATTCAATAGATACGTTTATCCTTTCGGAAGTTTTGATGGAACGATTCCTCTACCAACGCAGCCAACTCCATTTGTTAGAACAGCTTCCATTGAGTCTCTGCACCTATCCTTTTTTCGTTTTCTGAACCTTTGTCTTGCGAAAATAGGAGTTGGCTCAGGATTGCCCTTTTTTATTAATTCCGGGGTTTCTCTGAATTTGAAAGTTCTCACTTAGTAGGTTTCCATACCAAGGCTCAATTCAATTAAGTCCGTAGCGTCTACCGATTTCGCCATATCCCCCTTCCTTTTGTTTTGAGATTCGAATCGTATTATTCTATCATTCCCTTTTTCTTTCATTTCGACTCAAACCCTTGCATTTTTTCGATAGCGATTACTATCTTGAAAAAAAGTATTTTCCTTAACCATATTTGATCCAATCAAATTGGATTTTATCATTTCTGTATCGGCAATTCAATATGGGTTGATATATACCTCATATATATGTTTCTCTTCCTGCTATTTTTCCAATTCCATTTTGTATACTTGAAGGATCGATTCTTTCTTTTTTCTTAACTTCCCCTGAAAGCTGCGTAATATCTGATTAGTTATAAGTAATTAACTAATTCGAAAGAAATAAAATCCTAGAATTCGAAATCTAGAGATATAGGATAGAGAATATAGAAGTGTAACAAAAAGAATTTCCAATGCCATAGCAATTCAAAATAAAAACGAAAAAAGCCAATTTTACCGGCGAAAAAGAGTTCAGATTGCCTATCGAATTGAAATATACTAAATATTCGAATTGTATCCGATTGTGATAAAGAAATGGTCTATAATATTTATTAGTTATTGGAAATTTGGAACTTCTATTCTTTTCCAAGTTTCGAAAAGTAATTCTAAAAACAATAGAATATACTATAGTATATTGAATACTTATGCATTATGCATATGCATAGAAAATTTCTAGTATATATATATAGTAGGCCCGCTTAGCTCAGAGGTTAGAGCATCGCATTTGTAATGCGATGGTCATCGGTTCGATTCCGATAGCCGGCTTTTTCATTTATATATATATATTTCAAATTCTATTTCTATTTTTTATTTATTCTATTTACTATTTCGATTCGATCTCTTATTATTTATCTATAGAATCTATCTATCTATCTATAGAAGAATCTATCTATATATTCTCTATATAACTATTTTTATAGAACTATTATTTATATATAACTATATATAATAATATATAAATAGAAATAGAATATAAATAGAAATAGAATACTATTTAATAATATTTAATAAATAAAAAATTAATAATAATAGAAAATAGAAGTTTGAATATTTATCCAATTTATCTCATTCTTTTTTATTGCACTTTATAGTAAAAATACACTACTTCAGCAAACTTCGCTTCATTTAGTTCGGTTTTATTTTAGGTTTATTCTGTAAAATCCAATTTTCAAAAAAACAAGAATGAAATAGATTCTAACTAAGAATAAGGAGTCTTTATGTCGCGTTACCGAGGACCTCGTTTCAAAAAAATACGCCGCCTG